GTCGAATAATCCTTTGTTTTCTATTCTCCACTTACTTATCTTATGTTTAGTATCCAGTGAAATTTTAGATTTGATTTATTCGATTAGAATAGAAAACGATTGATCCATTCTATGACATTTCAATCTCACAAGAGTAACCTAGTGACACCGCTCGAATTTGGCTTAAAAAAAAAGAAGGGATAAAGTCAAATAATCTTCTTCACAATATACATACTATGACTAGTAATGCGGTACAAATAATTCCCGATATCGACATCTGGAATAGAAACGAAACAAGCAAAAAGCTTTTCATAATTTTGAATCATATATAATTGTCAAAACAAAAATTGGATTCTTTTTACGAATTTGATATTGGAAATCCGCGAATCTAGAAATTCATTTCGGACAATTGAACCTTCTCAAACTGTTTCTTCTTAAGAACCAAAAATATTTGTGCCAAAATAACAGATGCCAAGAAGAACAAAAGGCCTTGGACACGGAATGGATCTTGAAGTACTATTTCCGCATCTCCTTGACCAAATCCACCCACATTAGGATTACTCGTTAATGGCTGATCAAGTTTGATAGATTCGCCTTCGGAAACAAGAAGTTCTGGCCCTGGTGGAATAATATCAACCACTTGACGTTCATCTGACGCATCCGATATGGTTATTTCGTACCCCCCTTTTTCTTTTCGTATGATTTTACTTACTACACCAGCCGCTGTAGCATTATAAACTGTATTGTTACTCTTGTTCCCATCGGGATAAATCTGACCCCTTCCTCTGTTCCCGCCTACATATATGGGATATTTTAAGAAGTGAACATTTTTATTAGTAGCGGGGTCCGGGGAAAGAATAGGAAAGGTGACTTCACTATATTTCTGACCAGAAACAGGACCTATCACAAGAATATTTTTTTTATTGGGGCGATAGCTCTGAAAAGACAGATTGCCTATCTTTTCTTTCATCTCGGGCAAAATACGATCGGGAGGCGCTAATTCAAACCCCTCAGGTAAAATAAGAACAGCCCCCACATTCAAACCTCCCCTTTTACCATTAGCAAGAACTTGTTTAACTTGCATATCATAAGGAATTCGAACAACTGCTTCAAATACAGTATCAGGAAGTACCGCTTGCGGAACCTCAATATCCACGGGCTTATTAGCTAAATGGCAATTGGCACATACAATACGCCCGGTCGCTTCTCGTGGATTTTCATAACCCTGCTGTGCAAAAATGGGATATGCATTTGAAATGGATGTCCGAGCTATGATATATATCATCAGCGATACGGAAATACATCGAATAATCTCTTTCTTTATCCAAGAAAAGGTGTTTTTAGTTTGCATGGTCCAATCATTGATCCCGAAAATTTCTACAATAAAATTAGGTAGGTCGCTTGTATAGTTCCCTATCCACAATTCTGCTATTTACTTTATTGAAATCATTTTACTGGAATAGAAGGAGTAGTAGAAATCCCTGTAGGGTAGAAAGAGTAAGTACGTCTTAAAATGGAAATGCTTTGCTTATGTACCTTATGTTACAAAGTAACAAATATTATAGTTGGATCAGTCATTCATTGAATGATAAATCACTACAAGTGATGGAGATATACGATTTAAATAACGGAAGATCCAATATTTAAAAATTGTATCCAGAATGACTGGAAAAGTAGAAACAAGACCCGATATAATTTGATCGTTGTGAACAAATCCAAAATCTTTGTAGACATAGCCAATCATTAGTTCCCAACCATGGGGCGAATGGAATCCGATACATAAATCAGTTAATAAAAGAATAGAAAAAGCTTTTATTGTGTCACTTAAGTTATATAGGAATTCTTGAACCCAAGAGTTAAGAATAGCAAGTTCTTCATTACCCAAAATAGAATAACCACTTAAAATAATGAAAGAGGTTATATTTGTCGATAAGTGCAAAATCATATGGATATGATCCTCATTGTGCATCTTGATCAATTGGATCGTTTCTTTGTGGATTCCTATACGAAGTGTTTGTAGATGTGTTTCCGGGTATTCTTTTATCATTTCGTCCAAGAGTAAGAGTTCTTCCAATTCTATGAATTTTTCTAGAATACTCTTTTCTTGAATATCAGTCAAAAAAGTTTCGGATTGCCTAGTATTCCACCAATTAGTAATCCAAAATTCAAGACTTTTATTAAATGAGAGAGAGATCCACCAGGGCAAAAATACTATAGATGCAAGATATAGAAGAGGAAGAAATGCTTTCTTTTTTACCATTTTTTCATCTTTGAATTGTTAATGAACCCACCTCATTTGTTGAATCTATGTGATCTACTATTTCTATTAACCCTAAGTTCTATTACAAGGCATAGGATCTATGAATCGATTCCCTGTTTTTTATTTGTGATTCAGTAGTTAGTCCTTGAATTTAGAAAGAATACAGAAATAGAATAAGAGCCCGTTTCAAATGAAGAAATAAGAAAAAATCTTGTTTCCAGATACCTCAATTGAATTGATCAAATTCGAAGCCCTTTTCGATGAATGCTTGAAAGAAGTAATTCAAGCAAGTCAAGTAATGAATATTATTCGGATTTTAAGCCAAAAGAACTCCCTTGGTCCTTTCTATCAAAAAAGAAAATCTTTCGAAAAAAAAAAATGGCCGGCTACCCACAGTTATAGTCCAGGAAAAATGGAGAGAGATTTATTAAGAATATTGTGATCTACCGATCCTAAATTCAAAACCTAATGGAATGATCAAAAATGAGTGGCAAAACAAGACAGAAAAGTTATCCTTATAAGAAATCCAAGCAATCCTTTGCCTTTGATCATTAAGAAAAACAAAAGAAAAGATAAAAAAAAAAGAAAGGTCGATTCACAAAAGAAAGGAGAGAGAATTTACAAGATATGATCTATTTGTATCGAACCTATCAATTCATATTGAAAATAAAAAGAGAAATCCTTTATTCCGAAATGTTTTGATATACGAGATGAATCTATTATTATTATTTTATTTCGATTTGTTACTTTTACTTGTTTTTTACTAAATTGAGTTGAGTGGATTTCCATACGCATAAATTATTTTTTATGCATACAAAAAAAATTTCGTTTTATGGATGTTCCATATACGTATACTTTGGCTCAAATGAACGTTCTGAAAAAACTTTATTAAGCTATGCTATGCTGAAGAAAGAACAGAGAATTCTTGAATTTTTTCCCTACCGCCGGGAAAGAATTTCTTCTTCAGTTCAAGTTCATTTCAAAATACTTCAATCGGTACACGCAAGAAATAGGCCAATTCGGCGGCTTTTTGCTCAATTTCACGCGGAGTCAAATTCTCATCAGTACGCGTCAAGGGAACGGCCCCCTGTCCTTTGATTTCCATATAAAGGACACGACGAGCATAAATACCCTCTTTAACTTCGATTCGGATGGACTGAATATCTTTCATACGAAATCGTAGAAAGATGCGACGATTTTTTCCAGGAAATCCCCAACGAAAAATACACACTATTCCTTCTTTTCTATCGAATCGATCATAGCCACTACCTACATTCCACGAAATTGTGCACCACAAATAGGAACTAATAAAGAGACCTGCGATACCGTAGAAAGACATCACGATCCCTTGTGGAAAAAAAAGAATTTGTTGAGACGGAACTAAAGATATCAAATTCTTACCGAGATAACTGGAAGATCCAACTAATACGAATCCTAGTGAACCTAAAAAAAGGATAAAGGCCCAGCAGAAATTACTTATTTTTCGAGACCCCACTATAAGTTCTATCCATATATGTTCTGATCGACAACTCATACTAGATCCAGTTGCATTTTATTGGAATTGAGAAAATAGTCCAAATGAATTTGACTTTCGTTTTTTTTTGTTTCCGAAGTAACTCTCATCAACTAGCGTCATTCGAATGTAACCCTTTAGGAGTAATTCATCTAATTGGTTAGATAAAATTGGTTAGGTCTAAAATAAGAATATCCCTTTTCTATGATCTCCTATAGATATCCACATATAGATACATTGACTTTACATTTCATACATCCATCTCGATTCCGATCTATTTGAAAATTGCTATAATTTATTTACCCATATATTTACGCATACATAAGAGCTATGTTCGAAGGAAACTGCCATATTCCACTAAATAGATATCTGTGTTATCTATATCTAAGTCTTGAAAAAAAATAGATAAGATTTGCACCTATCGAATCTAAAAAATCTTGTTTTTTTGAACATGAAGAGATAAAGAAGCCATTGCAATTGCCGGAAATACTAGGCCCACTAAAGGCACAAAGAAAGAGGGTAAGTTGTTAAAAATTATCATAGAATGGGTACCTCGATTTAATATTTGTACCTGTTATTGTTAGAAAGATATCTTAGAATAATTAGAATTCGTATAGAATTATATTGAGTATATCTAAGTGAGTATATATATTAAATAATAAGTGCAAGGAATGGATAATTAAATAAATGAGACTTATTCTTCTTTATCTTTCTACATGAAATATAGAAATATACGTATGATAATCTATTCTATTCTTGTCTTCCAATTCGAATTCAATCCAACAACAGGATTCTTAGTAAAAATAGAGATTCTCGGAAGATAGAAAGAAAAGATACTCTATATCTATATTTTCTATATTTGAATTATATATACTATACATACAAAGCAAGAAGGAAAGATGACCTTCGGTTTATTTTATTTGCCTTGCCCAATTTGAATTTTGAAGAAGGAACCATTTTTTTTTTTATCTTGTTGATAGAGGTTTCCTAATTAATAATCAGGAATATCGGTATAAAAAAAAGAATTATCCGCACGATTCTTTCTACAATTTACAATTCAATATTATGATGATTATGTCACCAAAGAAAAAAGAAATTCTTCCTTAGAATTTTGACTTTGATTCCGATAAACTACCTAATTGTTCGCTACAAATACAAAAATGTAACTAAATAAAATAAAAATAATTTGACTTAAGGCTCCACTAAACTTAATAAGTGAATTTTAATTCAAAGGAAAAAAAGCGTGAA